TACAAGAAGCCGAGTGGGTGGATTGGTCCGAGTGGAGAGAAAAAAAAAAAGTATTGAACTCAAAATATTTTCTGGGGATATCCATTTTCCTGGAGAGACAGATAAGATATCCAGGCACAGCGGCATCTTGATACCGCCGGGAACGGGAAAAAAAAATTCTAAGGAATCAAAAAAAATTAAAAATGGGATCTATGTCCAACGGATCACGCCTACTAAGAAAAAGTATTTTGTTTCGGTTCGACCCGTAGTCACATATGAAATAGCGGATGGGATCAATTTAGCAACATTTTTCCCCCAGGATCTTTTGCAGGAAGGGGATAATGTCCAACTTAGAGTTGTCAATTATATCCTTTATGGAAACGGTAAACCAATTCGAGGAATTTATCACACAAGCATTCAATTAGTTCGAACTTGCTTAGTATTGAATTGGGACCAAGAACAAAATCGTTCTATAGATATAGAGGGGGTTCATACTTCTTTTGTTGAAATAAGGACAAATGATCTAATTTGCGATTTCATAAGAATTGAGTTAGCCAAGTCTCCTATTTTGTATACCGGAAAAAGAAATTGTACGGTGGGTTCAGGATTGTTTAACCATAATAGATTGGATTATACCAATATTAATCCTTTTTATTCCAAGGAAAAGATTCAATCACTTACCAAACATAAAGGAACTAGTGGTACGTTGTTGAATCGAAATAAGGACTGTCAATCTTTGAAAATTTTGTTATCATCCAACTATTCTCAAATTGGTCCATTTAATGGTTTGAAATATAACAATGTGACAAAAGAATCAATTAAAGCGGATCCTCAAATTTCAATTAGTAATTCGTTAGGCTTCTTAGGTACAGTAGTACTCAAAATTGCGAATTTTTATTCATCTTGCCATTTAATAACTTATAATCAGATTGTGTTAAAGAGATATTTGTTACTTAACAAATTTAGTCAGACTTTCAAAGTACTTAAATATTTTTTAATAGATGAAAATAGGGGGATTTATAATCCCGATCTGTGCAGTAACATCATTTTTAATCCATTCGATCTAAATTGGCGTTTTCTCCACCACGATTATTGTGATGAGACATCCACAATTATTAGCCTTGGACAATTTTTTTGCGAAAATGTGTGTCTATTCAAATATGGATCACAGAAAAAATCTGGTCAAGTTCTAATTGTTCATGTTGACTACTTAGTAATAAGATCCGCTAAGCCCTATTTGGCCACTCCAGGAGCGACGGTTCATGGTCATTATGGAGAAACCCTTCACGAAGGAGATACATTAGTTACATTTATATATGAAAAATCAAGATCTGGTGACATAACGCAAGGTCTTCCAAAAGTGGAACAAGTGTTAGAAGTACGTTCGATTGATTCAATATCGATAAATCTCGAAAAGAGGTTTAAAGGTTGGAATGAACGTATATCAAGAATTCTTGGAATCCCTTGGGGATTCTTGATTAGCACGGAGCTAACCATCGCCCAAAGCCGTATCTCTTTGGTTAATAAGATCCAAAGCGTTTATCGATCCCAGGGGGTACAGATACATAATGGACATATAGAGATTATTGTACGTCAAGTAACATCAAAAGTGTTGGTTTCAGAAGATGGAATGTCTAATGTTTTTTCACCCGGAGAACTAATCGGATTGTTGCGAGCGGAACGAGCAGGGCGTGCTTTGGATGAAGCGATCTGTTATCGAGCAATCTTATTGGGAATAACGAGGGCATCTCTTAATACTCAAAGTTTCATATCCGAAGCGAGTTTTCAAGAAACTGCTCGAGTTTTAGCAAAAGCTGCTCTACGAGGTCGTATTGATTGGTTGAAAGGCCTGAAAGAAAATGTTGTTTTGGGGGGGATTATACCTGTTGGTACCGGATTCAAAAAATTAGTGCATCATTCAAGACAACACAAAAACATTCAGTTGGAAATCAAAAAGAAGAATTTGTTCGAAGGAAAGATGAGAGATATCTTATTTCACCATAGAGAATTTTTGAGTTCTTGCGTCCCAAACAATTTCCATGAGACATTAGAACAATCATTTACACGATTTAATGATTCCTAAAAGGAGACTCATTTTTTTTTTAATTAAAATTTAATTATCTGGTCCAATTTTCTTATTTTATTTGATTATAAAGATCATAATGAATTAAAAGGAATTAATGGTTTGATCGTGTATCGACGGTCAATCCTCGGTAGAAAGTTCCATCGGAACAATTATTTATTTTAGATACCTCGTCTCTTTGTTTTTTTTTTTTAACAAAGAGCAAGTGTGGGGAAAAATGACAAGAAGATATTGGAACATTAATTTGGAAGAGATGATGGAAGCAGGAGTTCATTTTGGTCATGGTACTAGGAAATGGAATCCTAGAATGGCACCTTTTATCTCCGCAAAACGTAAAGGTATTCATATTACAAATCTTACGAGAACTGCGCGTTTTTTATCAGAGGCCTGTGATTTAGTTTTTGATGCAACAAGTAGAGGAAAACACCTTTTAATTGTTGGTACCAAAAATAAAGCAGCTGATTCAGTAGCATCCGCTGCAACAAAGGCTCGGTGCCATTATGTTAATAAAAAATGGCTTGGTGGTATGTTAACGAATTGGTCCACTACGGAAACGAGACTTCAAAAGTTCAGGGATTTAAGAGCCGAACAAAGGATGGGGAAACTCAACTGTCTCCCAAAAAGGGATGCAGCAATGTTGAAGAGACAATTATCCACCTTGCAAGCATATCTGGGTGGGATCAAATATATGACAGGGTTACCCGATATTGTAATTATCGTTGATCAGCAGGAAGAATATACGGCTCTTCGAGAATGTGTCATTTTGGGGATTCCGACGATTTGTTTAATCGATACAAATTGTGACCCAGATATCGCGGATATTTCAATTCCAGCCAACGATGACGCTATCGCTTCAATCCGATTGATTCTTAACAAATTAGTATCCGCAATTTGTGAAGGTCGTTCTAGCTATATAAGAAATCATTGATTATAATTAATAATAATAAGATAAGTCAATTACTTTGGAAAACAAAACTCCACAGATTTTATTTATTTGATCGGTTACTATTCCTGGATCTCAAAAAAAAGATAAAAAAAGTATTCGGGTTGGGGATATTATGTGATTACTTAGTATCCTAAATTTACGATTAATGATTAAAGTGGGTCAGTTGAGAAAGAGATGGTTGAATCAAAATAATTCTTTTTTTGAGTTTGATTTCTGTCAGAGGACAATATGAATGTTATACCATGTTCCATTAACACACTCAAAGGGCTATATGATATATCGGGTGTAGAAGTAGGCCAACATTTATATTGGCAAATAGGAGGTTTACAAGTCCATGCCCAAGTACTTATCACTTCTTGGGTCGTAATTGCTATCTTATTAGGTTCAGTTACCCTAGCCGTTCGGAATCCACAAACCATTCCGGCCGACGGTCAGAATTTCTTCGAATATGTCCTTGAATTCATTCGAGACTTGAGTAAAACTCAGATTGGAGAAGAATATGGTCCTTGGGTTCCCTTTATTGGAACTATGTTCTTATTTATTTTTGTTTCTAACTGGTCAGGTGCTCTTTTACCTTGGAAAATCATACAGTTACCTCATGGGGAGTTAGCTGCGCCCACGAATGATATAAACACTACTGTTGCTTTAGCTTTACCCACGTCAGTGGCATATTTCTATGCGGGTCTTACAAAAAAGGGTTTGAGTTATTTTGGGAAATACATTCAACCAACTCCAATACTTTTACCAATTAACATCCTAGAAGATTTCACAAAACCTTTATCACTTAGTTTTCGACTTTTCGGAAATATATTGGCTGATGAATTAGTAGTTGTTGTTCTTGTTTCTTTAGTACCTTCAGTAGTTCCTATACCTGTCATGTTTCTTGGGTTATTCACAAGCGGTATTCAAGCTCTTATTTTTGCAACTTTAGCCGCGGCTTATATAGGTGAATCCATGGAGGGTCATCATTGACTAGCTCAAAATGGTTTTTTAACCTTATCCCAATTCACGTGCAGTTCAATATAATCAACGACTTGGTAGGAACTATAATAGATAAAATAATTTATATATGGTATAGAGTCGTAGCAGGAAAGATGTACGATATTATTTAATTTAATTGTAAAAAAATCTTAGGAAAAAGATCTAAATAATGATCTCTTTTTACTAAGATTTTGGCTCATTTATTTATAGACTTTTCTAATTTTTAATATTGTATTTATATTTGTTTAGTTAATTACAATTTTAAATTTGATTGAAAAAGAATTGTTATCTTTTTCCGGCGTAAGACTAAATAAAAAGCTAGCTTAGGAAAATGAAACTGGGCCTAGGTAATAAATAGTTATAAGTCTGTCTAGCCCCCGTATATGGTTCAAAAAAAAATTCTAGAATCCTAATCCTATTCAATCAATAGGATAGGCGGTTTACATTATGGAAGAAACAAATGTATATGTGATATTAGAAATTCACTAGTTATAGCGAGGCTCTTATATAATATTAATATTTATCATTTCGCAGCTCACTGCACTTAGATGGGATTCCAATAGCTAGAACCCTATGCATATAGATTTACAAAAACTCCATCATGTATAAGAACTAAACGCGAGATTTCGAAGTATTTCTGATGATTAATCGGTTGATTGTATCATTAACCATTTCTTTTTTTTTGTGCGAGGAGCCTTAGCTTACCATGAATCCACTGATTTCTGCCGCTTCTGTTATTGCTGCTGGATTGGCCGTAGGGCTTGCTTCTATTGGACCTGGGGTCGGTCAAGGTACTGCTGCGGGTCAAGCTGTAGAAGGTATTGCGAGACAGCCAGAAGCAGAGGGTAAAATACGAGGTACTTTATTGCTAAGTCTGGCTTTTATGGAAGCTTTAACAATTTACGGACTGGTCGTGGCATTAGCACTTTTATTTGCGAATCCATTTGTTTAATTCTAGAAGAAAAAGTACGTAATGTACTTTTTTTTTGACTTAGACTTGCCATTTGCTTC